GCCCACGTAGCCTAATTTAAGGCATGACCTTGAAGCAGTTAAGATGGGCCTTAAAAAGCTCCGTGGGCACAAAGGTTTGGTCCTGGCTTTACTGTCAGCTGTAGCTAAATTTACACATGCAAGTATCCGCACCCCTGTGAGAATGCCCTAACAGTCCTCTGCCCGAAGACAAGGAGCCGGTATCAGGCACAACATCTCTGTTAGCCCACAACGCCTTGCTTAGCCACACCCTCAAGGGAGTTTCAGCAGTGACAAACATTATGCTATGAGTGAAAACTTGACTTAATTAAAGCTAAAAGGGCTGGTAAAGTTCGTGCCAGCAACCGCGGCTATACGATAGGCCCAAGTTGACAGTTAACGGCGTAAAGAGTGGTTAAGGAATACAATTCAAACTAAAGCCGAAAACTTTTAGAGCCGTTTAAAGCATCTGAAGACAATGAAGACCCAACACGAAAGTGGCTTTAATACCCCTGACCCCACGAAAGCTAAGGAACAAACTGGGGTTAGATATCCCACTATGCTTAGCCGTAAAAATTGATAGGGAAAATATACTCCCACCCCTATCCGCCCGGGTACTACGAGCCTTAGCTTAAAACCCAAAGGACTTGGCGGTACTTTAGACCCCCCCTAGAGGAGCCTGTTCTGTAATCGATAATCCCCGCTTAACCTCACCCCCTCTTGTTGAACCCGCCTATATACCGCCGTCGTAAGCTTACCCTGTGAAGGATCTATAGTGAGCCTAATTGGCATGGCCTAAAACGTCAGGTCCAGGTGTAGCGAATGAGGGGGGAAGAAATGGGCTACATTCGCTAACTTCAGCGAACCTACGAATGATGGCCTGACTGAAAAGTTCATCGGAAGGAGAATTTAGCAGTAAGTGGGAATTAGAGAGTTCCACTGAAGCTGGCTCTAAAGTATGCACACACCGCCCGTCACTCTCCCTAAGCACATAGATAACCCTATACCTAATATGCTCTACCACGTAGAGGGGAGGCAAGTCGTAACAAGGTAAGTGTACCGGAAGGTGCACTTGGACAAAAATCAGAGTATAGCTAAATAGTATAGCATTTCCCTTACACTGAAAAGTCATCCGTGCAAACCGGGTTACCCTGACGCCAACTAGCTAGCCCACATAAACAAAAACAACAATCCAATATTGATAACCCCTAATATACTACAACACATAAAATCAAATCATTTTACCCCCTTAGTATGGGCGACAGAAAAGGGAAAAAGGAGCAACAGAGAGAGTACCGCAAGGGAACGCTGAAAGAGTAATGAAATAATCCAGTAAAGCTTAAAAAAGCAGAGACTTCCCCTCGTACCTTTTGCATCATGATTTAGCTAGTAATACCCAAGCAAAGAGCCCTTTAGTTTGGAACCCCGAAACTATGTGAGCTACTCCAAGACAGCCTAATTTTATAGGGCTAACCCGTCTCTGTGGCAAAAGAGTGGGAAGAGCTTTGAGTAGAGATGATAGATCTACCGAACCTAGTTATAGCTGGTTGCCTGAGAATTGAATAAAAGTTCAGCCTCCACACTTCTCTTTTCCTTCTGGCCCTCCCCCCACCGATATTAGAAGAAGTCTGGAGAGTTAGTCAAAGGGGGTACAGCCCCTTTGAAACAAGACACAACTTTCCCAGGTGGGTTAAGATCATAATATTTAAGGTTAAATGTTCGAGTGGGCCTGAAAGCAGCCATCTCCACAGAAAGCGTTAAAGCTTATGCATGATTTATTCCATACATCTTGGTATTCTTATCTCAACCCCCTAGTGTTATCAGGCCTTCCCATGCGAACATGGGAGTGTTTATGCTAATATGAGTAACAAGAGGGCTAACCCCCCTCTCCTTGCACACGTGTAAATCGGAACGAACCCCCACCGAAACTTAACGGCCCCAGATAAAGAGGGAAATGGATAACAAATAAAGCACGAGAAGAACATCCAGAGATTAACCGTTAACCCCACACTGGTGTGCCCCTAAGGAAAGACTAAAAGAAAAAGAAGGAACTCGGCAAAAATTTCAAGCCCCGCCTGTTTACCAAAAACATCGCCTCTTGCAAATCAAGAATAAGAGGTCCAGCCTGCCCTGTGACTATATGTTTAACGGCCGCGGTATCCTAACCGTGCGAAGGTAGCGCAATCACTTGTCTCTTAAATGGGGACCTGTATGAATGGCACGACGAGGGTTTAACTGTCTCCTTTTTTAAGTCAGTGAAATTGATCTCCCCGTGCAGAAGCGGGGATAATAACATAAGACGAGAAGACCCTATGGAGCTTTAGACACTAAGGCATATCACGTTAAACACCCCCAGAGAAAGGACTGAACTAAATGACCTATGCCCCCATGTCTTAGGTTGGGGCGACCCCGAGGAAATGAAAAACCCCCGAGTGGACTGGGAGAAGAATCTCCTACAACTAAGAGCTACAGCTCTAAGTAACAGAATTTCTGACCAAAAAAGATCCGGCGCCGCCGATCGACGGACCAAGTTACCCTAGGGATAACAGCGCAATCCCCTTTTAGAGCTCATATCGACAAGGGGGTTTACGACCTCGATGTTGGATCAGGACATCCCAATGGTGCAGAAGCTATTAAAGGTTCGTTTGTTCAACGATTAAAGTCCTACGTGATCTGAGTTCAGACCGGAGCAATCCAGGTCAGTTTCTATCTATGATATATACTTTTCTAGTACGAAAGGACCGAAAAGCAGGGGCCAATGCTTAAAGCACGCCTCCCCCTTCCTATTGAATACAACTAAAATAGACAAAAGGGTGTATTCTCTTCCGAGCCAAAGATAATGGCCGTATTGGAGTGGCAGAGCTCGGTATAATGCAAAAGGCTTAAACCCTTGACACAGGGGTTCAAATCCTCTCTTCAATTATGACCTCCATCCTTATAACCCACATCCTTAACCCCTTGGCTCTAATTGTGCCAATTCTCCTTGCTGTCGCCTTCCTTACCCTAATTGAACGCAAAGTGCTCGGCTACATGCAACTACGAAAAGGCCCCAACATTGTTGGCCCCTTCGGCCTCCTACAGCCAGTAGCGGACGGTATTAAACTATTTATTAAAGAGCCAATCCGACCCTCAACCGCATCCCCCATCCTTTTTCTGCTAGCTCCTATAATAGCGTTAACCCTAGCCCTCTCACTTTGGGCCCCTATACCCCTCCCCTACCCTATAGCTGACCTTAACTTAGGTATTTTATTTATTCTTGCACTATCAAGCTTAATAGTTTACTCAATTTTAGGGTCAGGCTGAGCCTCCAACTCAAAATATGCCTTAATTGGGGCCTTACGGGCCGTAGCCCAAACCATCTCCTATGAAGTGAGCCTGGGCCTAATTCTACTAAACGCTATCATTTTTACTGGCGGCTTTACCCTCCAAACATTTAGTACTGCCCAAGAAGCTATTTGACTTATCTTCCCAACCTGGCCCCTTGCCGCAATATGATACATTTCGACCCTCGCCGAGACAAACCGGGCACCCTTCGACCTTACCGAGGGGGAGTCCGAGCTCGTCTCAGGCTTCAACGTTGAATATGCAGGGGGACCCTTCGCCCTATTCTTCCTAGCAGAATACTCTAATATTTTACTTATAAATACACTTTCTGCTACACTTTTCCTAGGCGCCTCCCACATCCCCACCGCCCCTTACCTAACAACCACCAACCTAATAATTAAAGCAGCCCTTCTCTCAATACTATTCCTTTGAGTCCGTGCCTCCTACCCCCGCTTCCGTTATGACCAACTTATGCACCTCATCTGAAAAAACTTCCTTCCCCTTACATTAGCCCTAGTAATCTGACACCTCTCACTACCAATTGCATTTGCAGGTTTACCCCCACAACTCTAATACCGGAGCCGTGCCCGAATCCCAAGGACCACTTTGATAGAGTGAACTATGGGGGTTAGAGTCCCCCCGACTCCTCTAGAAAGAAGGGGTTTGAACCCTACCTAAAGAGATCAAAACTCTTCGTGCTTCCACTACACCACTTCCTAGTAAAATCAGCTAATTCAAGCTTTTGGGCCCATACCCCAAACATGTTGGTTAAAATCCTTCTTTTACTAATGAATCCTTACATCTTAGCCACCCTCCTATTTGGACTAGGCCTTGGGACAATAATTACATTTGCAAGCTCACATTGACTCCTCGCATGAATGGGCCTTGAAATAAACACACTGGCCATCCTTCCACTCATGGCGCAAAATCACCACCCCCGCGCAACTGAAGCAACTACTAAATATTTCCTAATTCAAGCTACCGCAGCCGCCATACTCCTCTTTGCCAGCTCTACCAACGCCTGATTTTCAGGCCAATGAGGGATTGAACAAATAACCCACCCCCTCCCTACAACCATAGTTACTCTCGCCCTAGCAATAAAAATTGGTCTCGCCCCTGTCCACGCCTGACTGCCCGAAGTTCTTCAAGGCCTTGATCTCACTACAGGCCTCATCCTCTCCACCTGACAAAAACTTGCCCCTTTTGCTCTGCTTACTCAGATCCACCCTACAAACTCAACCATTCTTATGGCCTTAGGACTTGCATCCACCCTTATTGGCGGCTGAGGAGGCCTAAATCAGACACAACTGCGAAAAATTCTAGCCTACTCATCAATTGCACACCTTGGCTGAATAGTATTAGTTATCCAATTTTCACCCCCCCTCACACTCCTTGCCCTATTTACCTACTTTATTATAACATTCACAGCCTTCCTGACATTTAAGCTGAACAAAACAACAACCATCAACTCCCTAGCCACTTCATGAACAAAAGTCCCCGCCCTCACAGCATTAACCCCTCTCGTACTCCTTTCCTTAGGAGGTCTTCCCCCACTTACGGGTTTTATACCTAAATGACTTATTATTCAAGAATTAACTAAACAAGACCTGGCCCCCCTGGCCACCCTCGCAGCCCTTTCAGCACTTCTTAGCCTTTACTTCTACCTTCGTCTTTCCTATTCAATAGCCTTAACCATGTCCCCTAACAATTTAACTGGCACTTCCTCATGACGCCTTCCCCCTGCCCAACATACACTCCCCCTGGCCATCTCCCTAGTGGTTACCCTTGCCCTCTTGCCCCTAACACCCGCCACAATAGCCGCACTTACCCCCTAAAGGGGCTTAGGATAACATAAGTCCAAAGGCCTTCAAAGCCCTAAGCGAGAGTGAAAATCTCCCAGCCCCTGCTAAGACTTGCGGGACATTACCCCACATCTTCTGCATGCAAAACAGACACTTTCATTAAGATAAAGCCTTCCCCTAGACGAACAGGCCTCGATCCTGTAACCTCTTAGTTAACAGCTAAGCGCCCAAGCCAGCGAGCATCCGTCTAACCTTCCGCCTCTCTTTTTTGGGGGGAGGGGGGGTAAAAGTCCTAGCAGACGCTAATCTGCCCTTTAAGATTTGCAGTCTTACGTGCTGTACACCTTAGAACTTGGTAGAAAGAGGGCTCAAACCTCTGTATATGGGGCTACAATCCACCGCTTACTCAGCCATTCTACCTGTGGCAGTAACCCGCTGACTATACTCCACAAATCACAAAGATATTGGCACCCTTTATTTAATTTTTGGTGCCTGGGCCTCAATAGTGGGTACAGCCTTAAGCCTGCTTATTCGAGCTGAGCTTAGTCAGCCAGGGACTCTTCTTGGGGATGACCAGATTTATAATGTTATTGTCACGGCACATGCCTTCGTAATAATCTTCTTTATAGTAATACCAGCTATAATTGGAGGTTTTGGAAACTGGTTAATTCCTCTTATGATTGGGGCCCCCGACATGGCCTTCCCTCGAATAAACAATATAAGTTTTTGGTTACTCCCCCCATCCCTCCTTCTTTTAATAGCCTCCTCCGGAATTGAAGCTGGTGCCGGGACCGGCTGAACAGTTTACCCGCCCCTATCCGGCAACCTTGCCCACGCCGGGGCATCCGTTGACCTAACAATTTTTTCTCTACATTTAGCAGGTATTTCCTCAATCTTGGGTGCCATCAACTTCATCACAACAATCATTAACATAAAACCCGCTGCACTATCACAGTTTCAAACTCCTTTATTCGTTTGAGCAGTCCTAATTACCGCTGTTCTTCTACTACTCTCTCTGCCAGTCCTTGCCGCTGGCATCACAATACTCCTAACAGACCGCAACCTAAACACAACCTTCTTTGACCCCGCAGGAGGGGGAGACCCAATCCTGTACCAACACTTATTCTGATTCTTCGGCCATCCTGAGGTTTATATTCTTATCCTTCCGGGCTTTGGAATGATTTCCCACATCGTTGCCTACTATTCTGGTAAGCAGGAGCCTTTTGGGTATATAGGAATAGTATGGGCTATAATAGCTATTGGTCTCCTCGGATTTATTGTATGAGCACACCACATGTTTACAGTAGGTATAGATGTAGACACCCGAGCATACTTTACCTCCGCAACAATAATTATTGCTATCCCCACGGGCGTAAAAGTCTTTAGCTGACTCGCAACCCTTCATGGGGCCTCCATTAAATGGGACACCCCCCTCCTCTGAGCCCTAGGATTTATTTTCCTATTTACAGTAGGGGGCCTAACAGGCATTGTCCTGGCAAACTCATCTCTAGACATCGTTCTGCACGATACATACTATGTCGTAGCCCACTTCCACTACGTCCTATCTATAGGGGCTGTCTTTGCCATCATCGCCGGCTTTGTCCACTGATTCCCCTTATTTACAGGCTACACCCTACATACCACATGGACCAAAGCTCACTTCGGTGTTATGTTTGTGGGTGTAAACCTTACATTTTTTCCTCAACACTTCCTTGGCCTAGCAGGAATACCCCGTCGTTACTCAGACTACCCAGATGCCTATGCCCTATGAAATGCACTCTCCTCTATTGGGTCTCTAATCTCTCTTCTAGCAGTAATTATATTCCTGTTTATTATCTGAGAAGCATTTGCTTCCAAGCGTGAAGTACTGTGGGTTGAACTGACCGAATATAACCTAGAATGACTGCATGGCTGCCCTCCACCCTACCACACATTTGAACAGCCCGCATTTGTCCTAGTCCACCGCAAATTAACCCAGAAAAGGAGGAGTTGAACCCCCGTATGCTGGTTTCAAGCCAACCACATAGCCGCTCTGTCATTTTCTTCAAAAGACACTAGTAAAATAAATATTACAATACCTTGTCGAGGCATAGTTGTGGGATAGAGCCCCGCGTGTCTTAGAACTTAATGGCCCACCCTTCTCAATTAGGATTCCAAGATGCAGCCTCCCCTGTTATAGAAGAACTTCTCCACTTCCATGACCACGCCATAATAATTGTGTTCCTAATTAGCGCCTTCGTTCTTTATATTATTATTACCATAATTTCAACCAAATTAACGGATAAATACATTTTAGACTCCCAAGAGGTTGAAGTTATTTGAACGATTCTTCCAGCTATTATTCTTATCCTTATTGCCCTGCCCTCCTTACGTCTCCTTTATATTATAGACGAAATTAATGCCCCCCACCTAACAGTTAAAGCCGTAGGTCACCAGTGATACTGAAGTTATGAATATACCGACTACGAAGACCTGGGCTTCGACTCTTATATAATCCCCACTCAAGACCTCTCCCCCGGCCAATTCCGTCTACTTGAGGCAGACCACCGAATAGTAGTCCCAGTAGAATCCCCTATTCGAGTTCTTGTTACCGCTGAAGATGTTCTTCACTCCTGAGCCGTTCCTTCCCTCGGCGTAAAAATAGACGCAGTGCCTGGCCGCCTAAACCAAACAGCCTTTATCGCATCCCGCCCCGGACTTTACTATGGCCAATGCTCCGAAATCTGCGGGGCTAACCACAGCTTTATGCCAATCGTAGTTGAAGCAGTTCCTCTAGAACATTTTGAAAACTGATCAACCTTAATGCTCGAAGACGCCTCACTAAGGAAGCTAAACCGGGTAACAGCATTAGCCTTTTAAGCTAAAGATTGGTGACTCCCAACCACCCCTAGTGATATGCCTCAGCTAAACCCGAGCCCCTGATTTTTTATCCTTACGGCCACGTGAACAGTCTTGCTCCTAATTATTTTACCCAAGGTAATATCTTATGTGTTGCCCAACAACCCTGCCCATAAAGATTCACAAAAATCTAAACGGGCGAATTGAGCTTGACCATGGCCGTAAGCCTGTTTGATCAATTCATAAGCCCCTCTTATCTTGGCATTCCCCTAATTCTGTTGGCTATAGCCTTACCGACCCTTATCCTCTTAGTACCACTCACCCGATGGCTTACCAACCCCCTACTCACCTTACAAAACTGATTCCTTAGTCGATTTACCTACGAAATTTTTAACCCTGTTAACATTCCAGGACACAAGTGGGCCCTACTATTTGCCTCCGTTATAGTCTTCCTTGTGTCACTTAATATACTAGGACTTCTTCCCTACACCTTCACACCCACCACACAAATATCCCTTACTGTTGGCCTGGCATTTCCACTCTGACTAGCCACTGTGATTATTGGCATGCGCAATGACCCAGACAATGCTCTAGCACATATTCTTCCAGAAGGAACCCCTAAAGCTCTAATTCCTATTCTGGTTATTATCGAAACAATCAGCCTAATAATCCGCCCACTGGCTCTGGGCGTACGACTAATGGCCAACCTCACGGCCGGCCACCTCTTGATTCAACTAATCGCCACGGCCACCATGGTTATACTGCCCCTTATACCCCCGGTGGCCGTCCTAACAACCGCCCTTCTTATTCTTCTTACCCTTCTAGAAGTAGCAGTAGCAATAATTCAAGCCTACGTGTTTGTTCTTCTATTATCTCTTTACCTTCAAGAAAACGTCTAATGGCACATCAGGCCCACGCATATCATATAGTAGACCCAAGCCCCTGACCTCTTACGGGGGCAGTAGCCGCCCTATTAATAACATCCGGCCTCGCCATCTGATTTCACTTTAACTCTAAAACACTGATAGTGCTAGGGACCATCCTCCTTCTCCTCACCATATATCAGTGATGACGGGATATTGTCCGAGAAGGTACTTTCCAAGGCCACCACACACCCCCTGTTCAGAAAGGCCTCCGCTACGGAATGATTCTCTTTATTACCTCAGAAGTCTTCTTCTTTTTAGGTTTCTTCTGAGCCTTCTACCACTCAAGCCTTGCCCCCACACCTGAACTAGGAGGATGCTGACCCCCCACGGGAATTACTGCCCTAGATCCCTTTGAAGTCCCTCTTTTAAACACTGCGGTTCTCCTTGCTTCAGGTGTAACAGTAACCTGGGCACACCACAGCATTATAGAGGGAAACCGAAAGGAAGCCATTCAATCCCTTACCCTAACCATCCTCCTAGGCTTCTACTTTACCTTCCTCCAAGCCATAGAATACTATGAAGCCCCTTTTACAATTGCAGATGGGGTGTATGGCTCCACATTCTTTGTAGCCACGGGATTCCATGGCCTCCACGTAATTATTGGCTCTACCTTCTTAGCTATTTGCCTACTCCGCCAAATCCGTTTCCATTTTACATCAACCCACCACTTCGGATTCGAAGCAGCGGCCTGATACTGACATTTCGTAGATGTAGTATGATTATTCCTCTACATCTCTATTTACTGATGAGGATCTTAATCTTTCTAGTATCAACTCTAGTACAAGTGACTTCCAATCACCCGGTCTTGGTTAAACTCCAAGGAAAGATAATGAGCCTTATTACAACAGTCATCTTTATTGCAATTGCACTCTCCTCTCTCCTAGCTATTGTATCTTTCTGACTGCCCCTAATAAACCCCGACCATGAAAAGCTCTCCCCCTATGAATGTGGGTTTGATCCCCTCGGATCAGCTCGCCTTCCATTCTCCCTTCGATTTTTTCTTGTGGCTATTCTATTTCTTTTATTTGATCTAGAAATTGCCCTTCTCCTCCCCCTTCCATGAGGAGATCAACTAGCCTCACCTTTGACTACGCTTTTATGGGCTTTTGCCATTTTAACACTTCTCACACTAGGCCTAATCTACGAGTGACTTCAAGGGGGCCTAGAGTGAGCTGAATAGGTAAATAGTTTATTTAAAACACTTGATTTCGGCTCAAGAGATGCTGGTTAAACCCCACTATTACCGTCATGACCCCCGTTCACTTCGCTTTCTCAACCACTTTTATGTTAGGAATGGCAGGCCTAGTGTTTCACCGAACCCACCTTCTATCTGCCCTATTATGCTTAGAGGCCATAATACTATCCCTTTTCGTCGCCCTCTCCGTCTGATCTTTGCAACTGGACTCAGCTAACTTTTCAACCTCCCCTATGTTACTTTTGGCTTTTTCGGCTTGTGAGGCAAGTGCAGGCTTAGCATTACTAGTAGCCACTGCTCGCACCCACGGAAATGACCGCCTGCAAACCTTAAATCTCCTACAATGCTAAAAATTCTTCTTCCCACCATTATGCTAATTCCAACAATTTGACTGTCTTCTGCTAAATGACTTTGACCTACAACCCTCACCCATAGCCTAATTATTGCATTAGCTAGCCTCTCGTGACTAAAGAATCTTTCCGAAACAGGCTGAACCTCCCTTAGCCTTTACATAGCCGTAGACCCCTTATCAACCCCTCTCCTGGTTCTCACCTGCTGACTTCTTCCTTTAATAATCCTCGCTAGCCAAAACCATATAACCCCTGAACCAACAAACCGCCAACGAATGTACCTGGCCCTACTAACCTCTTTACAAATCTTCCTTATCATAGCCTTCAGCGCCACTGAAATTATTATGTTTTACATCATATTTGAAGCCACCCTAATCCCCACACTAGTAATTATTACCCGCTGGGGTAATCAGGCAGAACGACTAAACGCCGGCACTTATTTCCTGTTTTATACACTAGCCGGCTCCCTTCCCCTTCTCGTAGCCCTACTTCTTCTACAAAATAACACAGGAACTCTCTCACTTCTAACCCTACAATACTCAACACCTTTTCAACTTTCTTCTTATGCAGATAAAATCTGGTGGGTGGGCTGCCTACTAGCTTTCCTCGTTAAAATGCCCCTATATGGAGTACACCTTTGACTTCCTAAGGCACATGTAGAAGCACCTATCGCAGGCTCTATAGTACTAGCAGCTGTTCTACTAAAACTGGGGGGATATGGAATGATTCGAATGTTGCCCATATTAGAGCCAGTTACTAAAGAACTCAGCTACCCCTTCATTATCTTTGCCCTATGAGGGGTAATTATAACAGGCTCTATCTGCCTCCGCCAAACAGACCTTAAGTCTCTAATCGCCTACTCCTCCGTAAGTCATATAGGCCTCGTCGCAGCAGGCATTCTTATCCAAACACCTTGAGGCCTTACCGGGGCACTTATCCTTATAATTGCCCATGGCCTAACATCATCCGCCCTGTTCTGTCTCGCAAACACCAACTACGAACGAACACACAGCCGAACCATAGTCCTTGCACGAGGTATACAAGTGATTTTCCCTCTAATAACAACATGGTGGTTCATTGCCAGCCTTGCTAACCTAGCACTTCCCCCCTTACCTAATCTTATAGGGGAACTAATAATTATCTCTTCAATATTTAACTGATCCTCCTGAACACTAGTCTTGACGGGAGCCGGCACCCTTATTACGGCCAGCTATTCCCTCTATATATTCCTAATAACACAGCGAGGCCCCCTGCCCCTACATATCACTGCCCTTGATCCATTACACTCCCGAGAACATCTCCTTATTGCTCTCCACCTACTCCCTTTAATTCTTCTTGTTTTTAAACCTGAACTGATCTGAGGGTGAACCGCTTAGCAAATATAGTTTAATCCAAAACATTAGACTGTGACTCTAAAAATAGAGGTTAAATTCCTCTTATTCGCCGAGAGAGTACTCGCCAGTAACGAAAGCTGCTAACTTTCGCGACCCTGGTTGGACCCCAGGGCTCACTCGCCATTGCTTCTAAAGGATAATAGTTCATCCACTGGTTTTAGGCACCAGAAACTCTTGGTGCAAGTCCAAGTAGTAGCTATGAACCCCACCTCAATTATAATGACAACAAGCCTTATTGTTATCTTTTCTCTACTAACTTATCCTGTAATCACAACCCTCTCCCCACACCAACAAACCCCTAATTGAGCACAAGATCAAGTAAAGACTGCAGTTAAACTAGCATTTTTTGTTAGCTTACTCCCCTTAGCCCTCTTCCTTAATGAAGGTGCAGAAGCAATTATTTCTAGCTGAGGTTGAATAAATACACTTACTTTTAATATTAGCATCAGCCTCAAATTTGACTTCTATTCAATTATTTTTGTTCCCGTAGCATTATACGTCACATGATCAATTCTGGAATTTGCAGCATGATACATGCACTCAGACCCCAACATAAACCGGTTCTTCAAATACCTCTTAATTTTCCTAATTGCCATAATTATTCTAGTAACAGCAAATAACATATTTCAACTATTTATTGGTTGGGAGGGGGTGGGAATTATGTCCTTTCTCCTAATCGGATGATGATATGGACGAGCAGATGCCAACACAGCGGCCCTTCAAGCAGTAATTTATAACCGAGTAGGTGACATTGGCCTAATTCTTGCCATGGCATGAATAGCAACTAATCTAAACTCGTGAGAAATACAGCAGATCTTTATGACCTCTCAAAGCTTTGACCTCACTCTTCCCCTCCTCGGACTTATTATTGCCGCCACTGGTAAATCCGCCCAATTTGGCCTGCACCCATGGCTTCCTGCCGCTATAGAAGGCCCAACACCAGTCTCAGCCCTACTACACTCTAGTACGATGGTCGTTGCAGGTATTTTCCTGCTTGTCCGAATGAGTCCTCTTTTAGAAAAAAACCCCCAAGCCCTTACCCTATGCCTATGCCTAGGAGCCTTAACAACACTATTTACAGCCACTTGCGCTCTCACCCAAAATGATATTAAAAAAATTGTTGCATTCTCAACATCGAGCCAGCTAGGACTAATGATAGTTACAATTGGTCTTAACCAACCCCAACTTGCTTTCCTTCATATCTGCACACATGCCTTCTTTAAAGCAATACTTTTCCTCTGCTCCGGGGCCATTATTCACAGCCTGAACGATGAGCAGGATATTCGAAAAATAGGAGGAATACACCATCTGACCCCTTTTACCTCCTCTTGCCTAACAATTGGCAGCCTCGCCCTTACTGGGGTCCCCTTCTTAGCTGGATTCTTTTCTAAAGATGCAATTATTGAATCACTTGGGACATCCTATATAAACGCCTGAGCCCTAACCTTAACTCTCCTCGCCACCTCCTTCACAGCCATCTATAGCTTACGGATTATCTTCTTCGTATCTATAGGGCACCCCCGATTTAACCCCCTCTCCCCTATTAATGAAAACAATCCAGCAGTGCTCAACCCCATCAAACGGTTGGCCTGAGGCAGTATCGTTGCGGGTCTTTTAATTACCTCGAACATTAACCCTTTAAAGACCCCTATCATGTCTATACCCCTTCTCCTAAAACTGGCAGCCCTTATCGTCACAATCTTAGGCCTTATTATTGCGCTAGAATTAGCATCCTTTACAACCAAACAATTTAAACCAATCCCCATACTCTCCCCCCATCGATTTTCAAATATGCTGGGGTTCTTTCCGACTCTCGTCCACCGACTGTTGCCTAAACTGGGCTTAATCTGGGGACAGACCATTGCTAGTCAAATAATTGATCAAACTTGATTAGAAAAAGTAGGTCCAAAAATACTAGTTTCTTCCAACCTGCCTCTTGTCACCTCCACAAGCAACGCCCAGCGGGGAATAATTAAAATTTACCTCATCTTATTCCTTCTAACTCTGGCTCTGGCAGTCCTAGTGATTTATTATTAAACTGCTCGCACCGCCCCCCGACTTAAACCCCGAGTTAATTCTAATACCACAAATAAAGTTAACAGAAGGACTCATGCACCAATCACTAACATTCCTGCGCCTAATGAATATATTAGAGCCACTCCATTGCTATCGCTACGAAATAAAGCAAAATATTCTATGTCATCAGAAGGCACTCAAGAAGCCTCATATCATCCTCCATAAACATAAAGACAGCATAATAAAACTATAAGTATATATGACCCCGCAGCAGCCCCTACAAAAAAATCTCCTCAAGTCTTAGGGTCTCGATCAGCAGCTAATGCCGATGTAAAAGCAAATACTACCAGCATTCCCCCGAGATAAATTAAAAATAGCACTAAAGATAAAAAGGGTCCTCCATATTGTGCTAAAATAGCACACCCCATTGCAGAAACTGCTACCAATCCTAAGGCAGCAAAATAAGGGGCCGGGTTAGAAGCCACCCCGACCACGCCCAAAACAAAGCCACACAAAAAAAGACACATTAAGTAAGTCACAGTTTTTACCTGGAATTTCACCAGGGCCAATGGCTTGAAAAACCACCGTTGTTATTCAACTACAAAAACACCTAATGGCCAGCCTCCGAAAAACGCATCCCCTACTCAAAATCGCTAATGACGCACTAATTGACCTCCCCGCCCCAGCCAGTCTCTCAGTATGATGAAATTTCGGCTCCTTACTCAGCCTGTGTTTAATTTCTCAAATCCTAACAGGCCTCTTCCTTGCAATGCACTACACCCCTGACGTTAATTCAGCCTTCTCCTCAGTTGCACATATCTGCCGAGACGTTAATTACGGGTGACTAATTCGTAATCTTCATGCAAATGGGGCTTCCTTCTTCTTCGTTTGCATTTACCTTCATATTGGTCGAGGTCTATATTATGGGTCGTATCTTTTCAAAGAAACATGAAATATTGGTGTAATACTGCTTCTTTTAGTAATGATGACAGCCTTTGTTGGTTATGTTCTTCCATGAGGACAAATATCATTCTGAGGTGCAACCGTAATTACCAACCTTTTATCTGCAATTCCTTATGTTGGCCCTATACTTGTTGAATGGATTTGAGGGGGCTTTTCAGTAGATAACGCTACCCTCACCCGATTCTTTGCCTTCCACTTCCTCCTCCCATTCGTAATCGTTGCTGCAACAATTGTTCACCTACTATTCCTACACGAGACCGGGTCCAATAATCCCCTCGGCCTAAACTCAAACGTAGATAAAATTCCCTTCCATCCTTACTTCTCATATAAAGACCTCCTCGGCTTTGTAATACTTCTAGCGGGACTTGCGGCCTTAGCTTTATTTTCACCGAACCTTCTGGGGGACCCAGATAACTTTACCCCTGCTAACCCTATGGTAACACCCCCCCACATCAAGCCCGAATGGTATTTCCTATTTGCCTACGCCATTCTTCGCTCAATTCCTAACAAACTAGGGGGTGTTTTAGCCCTTTTAGCCTCGATCCTTGTTCTCTTTGTAGTTCCATTCCTTCATACTTCTAAACAACGAACCTTAACATTTCGACCAATTTCCCAATTCCTTTTCTGATGTCTTGTCGCAGATGTAATTATCTTAACATGAATTGGAGGAATACCAGCAGAACAACCCTTCATTATCATTGGCCAGATTGCGTCTATCTTTTATTTCTTAATCTTTTTAGTATTATTTCCAGTCCTATCCCTAGTAGAAAATAAAATTATAGGATGAACTTGCACAAGTAGCTCAGCGTCAGAGCACCGGTCTTGTAAGCCGGACGTCGGAGGTTAAAGCCCCCCCTTTTGCTCAAAGAAAAGAGATTCTAACTCCTACCCCTAACTCCCAAAGCTAGGATTCTAAATTAAACTATTCTCTGTTTTAGTTACACCCTGTGTGTATGCATGCGATTATAACATGCGCTAATGGTGTTATACATGTCTATGTATAATAACCACACTTCAATATCAAGAGCCCGTTATTTAAGTATATGTAATGATATACCTAACATATATGGTTAAATTATAGACTACAAGATTCTTAACTTTACTCTTTAATTAATCAAGATTCAACACTTCATTCATCGTCCAAAGTATACAAGTATCAACACCCATTGATAATTCCATTATAACGCACAGCAAGAACCGACCATCAGTTGATTTCTTAATGATAACGGTTATTGAGGGTGAGGTATATAAATGCTGGGGGTTTATATTCAGCATTCATCACAGTACACATTAAAATTTCGACTTCAAGGTTGAACATTTCCTTGCCCGCTTCGTAAACGTTCTGAATGATAGAAAAACGCCTCTTCAAAGGCGTCCATAACTGTTTTCAAGGGCATAAGAGTAATACGTTTTTCCACGATACCTAGGGTGATCCCCCTAGTCCCCCTAATCAACTGCACGAAAGTGTGAATATTTATAATATTACACTTACGCGCACAAAGGCGAAAAGCTTCAAACTCGAGACATAACATTGTTTTTTTTATACAAAAATATAACCGTAAGTCCCTGCCTCGTTTCTCATATTTTTCGCTTCCCCCTGAAGCATTACCAATGTGTAGCCTTTAACAAATACCT